AATGATGAGCCTGATTAAAGGACTATCGTGATAGGATAAAACATGTAGTGTAAGCTACCCTCATTACATCCAACAGAATTAAACTGTCACCATCAAGCATCAAAAGCCACCGTGCACCATACACCAAGATGTATAAAAAGCAAGCCTAAACATAGAAAAGTAAGCTAAAATTAAGCTAATGGGTTCATACCCCATAAATAGAGTAAACACTCTCTTCTCTAATGCCCAGTAACTCAACCAAAATCCTATTACTAATCACCTTAGTAAGAGGTATGTTAATATCTGTATCGTCCAGATCATGAATTGGCGCATGAATAGGACTGGAAGTAAATTTAATATCATTTATTCCACTGATATCTAACATCAAAAACATATACAACACAGAAGCATCATTAAAGTACTTTATCGTTCAAGTACTAGCTTCAGCAACTCTATTATTCATAGTAGTAATAAAAACAGTAACAGAAGACCTGTTTACGCTCACGAACGTAGGAACCCCCTACACGCCAATAATTGTTTGCACGCCCCTACTCTTAAAGAGAGGGGCTGCACCATTTCACTGGTGGTTCCCAGGAGTCATGGAAGGATTAAGATGAGAAAATTGTGGACTACTAATAACAATTCAGAAGGCCGCACCCATGATGCTAATATCATACCTAATTGAGGCCAATACCTTCATACTCAGAATCATTTTAGCATCAACAATCGTAGGGGCAATTGGAGGACTCAACCAAACCTCAATACGAAAAATCCTAACATATTCATCCATCAACCACACTGGTTGAATACTAATAGCACTAATCACGGGGGACAACATATGAATCATATACTTCGCAATCTACTCAACACTAGTGCTAACAGTACTTTCAGTCATCAAATTATCTAAGGTGTCATTTATCAACCAAATCTTAATAGCAAACACGGAAAATAAACTAACGAAATTCATAATGTTTACCTCACTACTATCCTTGGGGGGGCTTCCCCCGTTCCTGGGGTTCCTGCCAAAGTGATTTATCATCCAGGCAATAACCATAAATGAATTAGTACCCATAGCAACAATTATGGTAGTTACATCACTAATTACGCTATATTACTACCTAAAAATCTCTTACTCAAGATTCATAATCCTAAGCACAGAATCAAAGTGAAACATCCAATTACACAAAGCTAAACTAACCAAAAATATTAGAGCCATAGCCCTATCATCTATCTCATTAATAGGAGCAATAATATGTACGATCATCATCAGAACAAACTAAGACCAAAGGGAAGGCCTTAAGTTAAACTAAACTAATAACCTTCAAAGCTATAAATAAAGGACACTCGACCTTTAGGCCTTGGTAAGCCTTACACCTACCCCTACAGAATTGCATTCTGTCATCACAAAATGAATACAAGGCTAACCACCATAGTGGAAGAGCAACGTCTACGCCCCTAAATAGATTTACAGCCTATCGCCTACTAATTCATCTCAGCCACTCCACTAATTTTTAGCCGATGGTTTTTTTCAACCAACCACAAGGACATTGGAACATTATACTTCGTATTCGGTGCTTGATCAGGTATAGTAGGGACATCCCTTAGAATACTTATCCGAACAGAACTGGGACAACCTGGGTCCCTAATTGGAGATGATCAAATCTACAACGTCATCGTCACAGCACATGCATTCGTTATAATCTTCTTCATAGTTATACCAATTCTAATTGGTGGGTTCGGGAACTGACTAGTGCCCCTAATACTTGGAGCACCAGACATAGCATTCCCACGAATAAACAACATAAGATTCTGATTACTCCCACCATCATTAACACTCCTACTTGCAAGTAGAACAGTAGAAAGCGGAGCAGGGACAGGATGAACAGTATATCCTCCCCTTGCAAGAGGAATTGCACACGCTGGAGCATCCGTAGACCTAGCCATCTTCTCCCTTCACCTAGCAGGTGTATCATCAATCCTAGGGGCAGTAAACTTCATTTCAACAACAATCAACATGAAGCCAAAAAGCATAAAGCCCGAACGGATCCCACTATTTGTATGATCAGTCGCCATTACAGCACTTCTACTTTTATTATCACTACCAGTATTAGCAGGAGCAATTACTATACTATTAACCGATCGCAACCTAAACACATCATTCTTCGACCCAGCAGGAGGGGGAGATCCAATCCTATACCAACACTTATTTTGATTCTTCGGACACCCTGAAGTATATATTTTGATTCTGCCAGGGTTCGGTATAATTTCCCACATCATCTGCCACGAAAGAGGAAAGAAGGAAGCATTCGGAAACCTGGGAATAATCTTTGCTATATTAGCAATTGGGTTATTAGGGTTTGTAGTATGAGCACACCACATATTTACAGTAGGAATAGATGTTGATACACGAGCATACTTCACATCAGCAACAATAATCATTGCAGTACCCACAGGAATCAAAATCTTCAGATGACTAGCAACAATATATGGATCACAAATAACATACAGAGCAGCCTGCCTATGAGCCATGGGATTTGTATTCCTATTCACAATAGGAGGACTAACGGGAGTAGTCCTCGCAAACTCATCAATCGATATTGTGTTGCATGATACATACTACGTAGTTGCCCACTTCCATTATGTACTGTCAATGGGAGCAGTATTCGCAATCATAGCAGGATTTATCCAATGATTCCCCCTATTCACTGGACTTACCATAAACCCTAAGTGACTAAAGGCACAATTTGCCGTTATATTCACAGGAGTGAATATAACATTCTTTCCCCAACACTTTCTAGGACTAGCTGGTATACCACGACGATACTCAGACTACCCAGATGCCTACACAACATGAAACATCATTTCATCAATGGGATCAACAATCTCATTCGTAAGAGTTATAATATTCCTATTTATCATTTGAGAAAGAATTTCATCAAACCGACAAGTCCTATTCCCAACACAAACAAGAAACTCAATCGAGTGGTTACAAAACCTTCCACCAGCAGAACACAGATACTCAGAACTACCAACCATCTCGCTAACTAATAACTAATAGCCCAAGAGGTCTAACGTGGCAGATAAGTGCGGTGGATTTAAGCTCCAAATATAAAGCTTCAGGCTTTCATTAGAACTAATGACAACATGATTAAACATAAGACTACAAGATGGAGCATCCCCCATTATAGAACAACTAGTCTTCTTCCACGACCACGTACTAATAATTATATTAATAATTACCACAACTGTATTATACACAATAATTATCCTAATCCGAAATAAACAAACCAGACGATTTATATTAGAAGGACAAATAATTGAAACCACATGAACAATTGCACCAGCAATTATCCTAGTATTCATTGCTATACCATCCCTACGACTTCTATACCTAATAGACGAAATCCACAACCCAGCACTAACACTAAAAGCAGTAGGACACCAATGATATTGAAGATACGAATATTCAGACTTCACAAAACTAGAATTCGATTCATACATAACACCACAGGAAGAACAACAAGCAAGAACATTCCGACTACTAGACACAGATAACCGAGTTGTCCTACCAATAAACTCACCAATCCGACTAATTGTTACAGCAGCAGACGTGCTACACTCATGAACAATCCCGAGACTAGGAGTAAAAACAGATGCTACACCAGGACGACTAAACCAAATGAGATTCTCAATTAACCGGCCTGGACTACTATACGGGCAATGCTCAGAAATCTGTGGAGCAAACCATAGATTTATACCTATTACGATCGAAAGAGTACCAGCAAAACACTTCATTAACTGAGTTTCAAACCTAATAGAATCATCAGGTGACTGAAAGCAAGTAATGGTCTCTTAAACCAGCTCATGATAATTTAGCAACTATCCCTGATGAAAGGATTAGTTAATTATATAACATCAGAATGTCAAACTGAAGTAATCAACAATGATATCCTTTTATACCTCAAATAATACCAATAGAATGAATAACACTATACATCACATTCCTAATAACATTCCTAATATTCAACATCATAAACTATTTTACACAATTCCCCAACAGAACAACACCATCAACAAAAAGCACCATTAGCGTCAACAAAATAAACTGAAAATGATAAGAAACCTATTCTCAATCTTCGATCCAACCACAGAAATTAGTAGACTCCCCCTAAACTGAACAAGAACAATTGTAGGACTACTTCTAATTCCAACAAGAATCTGGTTAATTCCCTCACGAAATAATATAATAATCAGATTACTAATAAATAAACTTCACAAAGAAATAAAAACAATTCTAAGAAAAGGAAATCAAAACAAAGGAAACTCATTCATCTTCACCTCACTATTCCTAATAATTCTAATAAATAACTTCCTAGGGTTGTTTCCATACGTATTCACCAGAACAAGCCACTTGACTCTCACATTAACACTAGCATTACCCCTATGAATAAGATTCATACTATTCGGATGAATCAAAAATACAAATCACATATTCGAGCATCTAGTACCACAAGGAACACCAACAATACTAATACCATTTATAGTTATCATTGAAACAATCAGAAACCTCATCCGACCGGGTACGCTAGCAGTACGATTAACAGCAAATATAATTGCTGGTCATTTACTTCTTACCCTCCTAGGAAACAATGGACCTAGAATAAACCATACCATACTTATAGTACTAATCACAGCACAAATCCTCCTCCTAATCCTAGAAGGAGCAGTAGCCATCATCCAATCATATGTATTCGCAATCCTAAGAACACTATACTCTAGAGAAGTAAACTAATGTCAAACCACGAAAACCACCCATTTCACATAGTAAATAAAAGCCCATGACCACTCACAGGGGCAATTGGAGCAATAGTAACGCTAATAGGACTAATCAAATGATTCCACCAATACGACGATAGCCTACTGGGAGTCGGAGCTGCAATTACCGTACTAACTATAATTCAATGATGACGAGACATTACTCGAGAAGGAACATACCAAGGATTACACACAAAAATAGTAACAAAAGGATTACGGTGAGGAATAATCCTATTCATCATCTCAGAAGTACTATTCTTCGCATCATTCTTCTGAGCATTCTTCCACAGAAGACTATCACCAACAATTGAATTAGGATCAGCATGACCACCCGCAGGAATTCAACCATTCAACCCCATACAAATCCCATTACTAAACACCGCAATTCTCCTTGCCTCAGGAGTAACCGTAACATGAGCACACCACGGACTACTAGAAAATAACTTCAGACAAGCAACGCAAGGATTATTTTTCACAGTAATACTTGGGCTTTACTTCACTGCACTCCAGGCCTATGAATACATTGAAGCCCCATTCACAATCGCAGACTCCGCCTACGGATCAACATTCTTCATAGCAACAGGATTCCACGGACTACATGTTATCATCGGAACAACATTCTTAACAACATGCCTACTACGACAAACAGCCCTACACTTCTCATCAAACCATCACTTCGGATTTGAAGCAGCAGCATGATACTGGCACTTCGTAGACGTAGTATGACTATTCCTATACATCTCAATCTACTGATGAGGAAGATAAACTACTTACCTAATACAAGTAAAGTATACTTGACTTCCAATCAAGAAATTTGTGAAAACAAGATAAGTAATAATAATAATTATAACAATAACAACAATCACAATCATACTATCAGCAGCAGTAATATACCTAACAACTTTAATCTCAAAAAAAAACAACGAAGACCGAGAAAAAAGATCCCCCTTCGAATGCGGATTTGATCCAAAAAACTCAGCGCGATTACCTTTTTCATCACGATTCTTCCTAATCGCAGTAATCTTCATAATTTTTGACGTAGAAATCGCACTACTACTACCAATACCAATCACAATAATAGCATCAAGAATAAAATCATGAGCAATAATTAGATCAACATTTCTCCTAATCCTAATCATCGGGCTATACCACGAATGAAATCAAGGATCATTAGAATGAAGAAACTAAACCCAGGGACTATAGTTAATAATAACATTTGAGTTGCATTCAAAAAGTGCTGCAACAAAGTAGCTAGCCTCATAAACAAGTGAGAAGCAACAACTTGCAATCAGTTTCGACCTGATCCTAGATAGTCAAACCTATCCTCACTATACAATCAACTTAACTGAAACCAAAAAGAGGTATATTATTGTTAATAATATAAGTGAATTAAAGCAATTCCAGTTAAAGAAGTGACAGAAAAAGTGAATGCTGCTAACTTATCACTATAGCGGTTAAAATCCGTTTACACTTCTAATTTATATAGTTTAAGAAAACATTACACTTTCACTGTAAAGATAAAGACCAACTTTTATAAATAAATAACAAATTACTTAAAGGTCAGAAACAACCTCATCGACATCTTCAGCGTCGCGCTCTAAAAATAAGCTATTCAAGTAAAAAGCCAATAAAAACAACAAAATAACAATTCATATAACAAAGAAACCTAAAAACACCCTCAAACTACTGTACTGGGCCCACTGATTAACCCTACCAAGGTTAAAAAGAACCCAATACAAACCCTGGCCACCAAAGTACTCCATTCAACCAGAATCAAAAACCCTCATTGACTTATAACCAAACCCCAAAGGTCCAAAAGAAACACCATAAGTAGAAAAAAAAGGTATAAACCACATAGAACCAGAAAACGAAGAAATATCATAATAATATACAGAAAACAAATAATCACTAAACTTAAAACCAGAAATCTCATAACCCAATCAGCCCCCTAACAACACTACAAAAAAAGTAAGAAACCTTAAGTAATAAGGCAAACAAATAACGGAAGGAGTAGGACAAATTAATCATATTAAAGAACTACCCCCAAGAACCGACATAACCAACAAACCAACCATACCTACAACCATATTATAATTAGTCTCAGCCATAGAATAAGAAGAAACAAAATTAAAATCACCACACAAAACAAAATAAAACAAACGAAAAGAATAGCAAACCGTCAAACCCGTAGAAACAAACAATAAAAAAAACCCAAAAATATTCACATATCTTATAGAAAACATTTCCAGAATAAAATCCCTAGAATAAAAACCAGCCAAAAAGGGCATACCACACAAAGCAAAATTAGAAACTATTAAACAGGAAGAGGTGAAAGGCATGTAAACAGATAAGCCCCCCATGAAGCGAATATCCTGAGAATCACCCATAGAATGAATTACACTACCAGCACACATAAACAACAAAGCCTTAAACAAAGCATGAGTCAATAAGTGAAAAAAAGCTAAACCAGAAAGACCAACAGAAATAGTTATAATCATAAGACCTAATTGTCTCAAAGTTGATAAAGCAATAATCCTCCTTAAATCATACTCGAAATTGGCTCCGAGACCAGCCATAAACATAGTCAAGCCAGAAATCAACAATAAAGCAACATTTAACAAATAACCAAATGAAGGTCTAAAGCGAATCAACAAATAAACACCAGCAGTAACCAAAGTAGAAGAGTGTACTAAAGCAGACACAGGAGTAGGAGCAGCCATCGCCGCAGGCAACCAAGAAGAAAATGGAATTTGAGCACTCCTAGTCATAGCTGCCAAAACAACCAAAAAAGAGATCAACCCTATTTCAACAGAACCTGACAAAAAATCCAGATAATAAATAAATCTCCAACTACCAAAATTAATTATTCAAGCAATACCCAACAACAAAGCTACATCACCAATACGATTAGATAAAACAGTAAGTATTCCAGCACCATAAGACCTCACATTCTGATAATAAATTACCAAAAGGTAAGAAACCAAACCTAAACCATCCCAACCCAACAAAATGCTAATTATATTAGGGCTAACGATCAAAAACATTATAGAAACTACAAACATCAAAACCAACAAAATAAACCGAAAAATATTCAAATCACCAAATATATAATCATCACTATACAAAATAACAAGAGAAGAAATAATAAAAACAAAACCCATAAACAATAAAGACATTCAATCAAACAAAAAAGTCATAACAACAGAGCTCCCATTCAATCTAACAACCGCCCAATCAACAAAATAGACCAAATCACACAAAATAAAATAAAAGCCCAAAAAACAGCAAAATCAACCCAAAAGAAACAAAAAAATAAATCTAACAAAACAAATAGAAACAGGCATCACAGTCCAAAGCAACAAAACTACATCACCGACACCACAAATCGGTATTTTTAATTAAACTATTCAGACTAACAATATTACCTACAACCTTAAATCCAAAAAACAGCAAAATCAACCCTCAAAATAACTAAGTTTAACGGAAACCAATGCAAAAATAACAACAAGAACTCGCGGGTATAACCCAACGAACAAGAATACAGGCCAGAGAAAATAGGACCATGCTGACTATAAGAATACATATAAAGAGTATAAGCCGCACTAAAAAAAGACAAAAAAATTAAAACAAACATAAGATATCAAGACCACGACACCAAACTACTTAACAACCCAATCTCACCAAGAAGATTAAGAGAAGGAGGAGCAGCCATATTACAAGCACTTAACAAAAACCACCACATAGCCATACTAGGCATTAAATTCATTAAACCCCTACTAATCAACAATCTACGACTACCAAAACGCTCATAGGAAATATTAGAGAGACAAAAAAGACCAGAAGAACACAAACCATGAGCAATCATTAAAGCAAAAGATCTACACACACCCCAATAACCCATAGTTATTACACCACCAATAACCATACCCATATGAGCCACGGACGAGTAAGCAATTAATGACTTCAAGTCAGTCTGCCGCATACAAAACAAACTAACCAATAAACCACCAACCAAGCCCAAAACAATCCAAACAACACCAAACCCAAAACCAAACTTAGATAAAATAGGAGAAACCCGAAGCAAACCATAACCACCAAGCTTCAACAAAACACCAGCCAAAATCATTGAACCAGAAACAGGAGCCTCCACATGGGCCCTAGGAAGCCACAAATGAACCAAAAATATGGGCATCCTAACCAAAAAAGCCAACACCATACAAACATAAAATAAACCACCAACAACACCTCCTCGCAACAAAAACAAACACAATGAACCCAACGAACTATAAATAAACAAAATACCAACCAACAAAGGAAGAGATGCCAACAAAGTATAAAACAATAAATAAACACCAGCCTGAACGCGCTCTGGCTGATAACCCCAACCCAAAATAAGAAACAAAGTAGGAATCAATCTACTCTCAAAGAAAACATAAAATGAAAGCAAACTAACTCTTCTAAAAGTACAATACAACATAATAACAAGAAAAACTACAACAAAGAGAAAAAACCCGGGAAAGTAATTAGAACGAAGAATAGACTCTCTAGCCAAAATCATAAGAACACAAATTCATAAACTCAAAAGAATAAGACCATAAGAAATCACATCACAGCCAAAAAAATAACCCAGATTACCCCAACAAAAAAAGTAAGGAAAGGAAAAAAGATAGATGAAAGAAACCACAAACAACAATGAACAAACCAACCACCAAGAACAAAAAACACACAACGGGGTCAAAAACAACAAAAAACAAAGAAACCTTAACATTGAAGAACTCTATAAGAACGAAAATAATCGTTACCATGACTACGAATTATAGAAACCAAAATAGACAAGCCCAACGAACCCTCACAAACCGAAAAAATTAAGAAATAAACAACGAAAAATAATCTATAATTAAAACCACACAAGTAAAAATAAACCGAAAGATACAAAACCAAAACAATAAACTCCAATCTCAACAAAGTAACCAATAAATGCTTACGGCCAGAAGAGAAAGTCCAAACACCACAGAAATAAAGAACAAAAAGATACAACCACATTGACATTAAAATGTTTTAATAATTTAACAAAAATATTGGTCTTGTAAACCAAAAATAAGGAACAACCTTTTAAAACTTCAGAGGAAAGACGTACGCCATTTCATCAGTCCCCAAAACTAACATTTTAAATAAAATACCCCCTGACATAACAAAACTACTGATATCAACAAGAATAATAACCAGATTAATATTCACACAAATAAAACACCCACTAGCCATAGGAATAATACTTCTCCTACAAACCACACTAACATGCCTAATCAGAGGAACCATATACAAAAGATTTTGATTCTCATACATCCTATTCATAATCATAATCGGAGGGATACTAGTACTATTTATATACATGACAAGACTAGCATCAAACGAAATATTCTCACCATCAAACAAAATAATCCTAGCCGCAATAATTACATCACCAGCACTAATATACATCATACCAGACCAAACAAACAATAAAGAAATAAACCCATACAACATAACAACAGAAAACGAAATCACCATATCAACAACAATAATATATAACCAAAACACAGGAACAATAACCATCTTACTAGTAATATACATGCTACTCACACTAATCGTAGTGGTAAACATCATCAGCATCTCAAGGGGGCCCCTACGACACGTAAACTAATGAATAAACCCATACGAAACAGACACCCCCTTATTAAAATCGCAAACAACGCCCTAGTAGACCTACCAACACCATCAACCATTAGAGGATGATGAAACTTTGGATCACTATTAGGAGTATGCCTAGTCATACAAATCCTAACGGGATTATTTCTAGCCATACACTACTGCCCAGATGCCAACGCTGCATTCTCCAGAGTAAGACACATCTGCCGAGATGTAAACTATGGGTGACTACTACGAACACTACACGCAAATGGGGCATCAATATTCTTCATCTGTCTATACCTACACACTGGACGAAACATGTACTATGGATCATATAAATTCATACACACATGATCAGTAGGAGTAGCAATTCTATTCCTAATAATAGCGACAGCATTCATAGGATATGTGCTACCATGAGGACAAATATCATTTTGAGGAGCAACCGTAATCACAAATCTACTATCAGCAGTCCCATATGTAGGAAAGGAAATAGTACAATGAGTATGAGGAGGATTCGCTGTAGATAACGCAACCCTAACCCGATTTTTCGCACTTCACTTCCTAATACCATTTGCCATTGCCGCAATAGTCCTAATCCACTTACTATTCCTACACCAAACAGGATCCAACAACCCACTAGGACTAAACAAAAATACAGACAAAATCCCATTCCACCCATACTTCACAGTAAGGGATATTGTAGGGTTCACAGTAATATTTATACTACTATCAACCCTGACCCTAACAGAACCATACCTCCTAAGAGACCCAGACAACTTCACACCAGCAAACCCACTTGTAACACCAGTACATATTCAACCAGAATGATACTTCCTATTCGCGTATGCAATCTTACGATCAATCCCAAACAAGCTTGGAGGAGTAATCGCACTAGCCATATCAATTGCAATCCTATTCATCATACCAATAATTAAATCAAAATTCCGAGGAACACAATTCTACCCAGCAAACCAAGTAATATTCTGAACAATAACAAACACAGTAATCCTACTAACCTGAATTGGAGCCCGACCAGTAGAAGAACCATACATCCTAACAGGGCAAATCCTAACAGTCCTATATTTCCTATACTATATTGCAAGCCCAACAACAATAAACATATGAGACAAAACAATAAACTAGTTAAATAAGCAATAAGAAAAGCCTAGTGCCTTGAAATCACTGTGAGAGAAGTTAAAACCTTCTATTAACTTAATGCCTAAATTAATACACCTACAACAAAGAGAAAACCATTAACCTAACACCAACAAAAAACAAAAGATAATTTAAAGAAAGAGGCAAAAAACTCTTTCAAGCCAAATACATCAACCTATCATAACGAAACCGCGGCAAAGTACCACGAACCCAAATAAATAAAAAAGAAATCAAGGATAACTTAACGTAAAAAAGTAAAGAATAAAGATCACAACCCAAAAAAATAATACAAAACAACAATCTCATAAAAAGAATACTAGCATACTCAGCCAAGAAAATTAATGCAAACCCACCACCACCATACTCAACATTAAAACCAGAAACCAACTCAGACTCCCCCTCAGCAAAATCAAAAGGAGTACGATTAGTCTCCGCCAAACAAGAAATAAACCAAACAAAAGACAGAGGAAAAGAAAAGAAAATTAACCAAACATAAACCTGAAACAAATAAAAATAAATCAAATTATAACTACAGACCAAAACTACAAAAGAAAATAAAATAAAGGCCAATCTAACCTCATAAGAAATGGTCTGAGCCAAAGCACGCAGGCCGCCCAACAAAGAATAACTAGAATTAGAAGACCAACCAGCAATCATAACAGTATAAACACCAAGTCTAGCACAAGCTAAAAAAAACAACAAACCCAACTCAAAAGAAATAAACCCTCTCAAATAAGGAATTAACAACCAAATCAACAAAGAAAGAAATAGCGCAAAAACAGGAGAAAAATAATAAACTAAATAATTAGAAACTAAAGGGAAATACTGCTCCCTAGAAAACAACTTAATAGCATCTCTAAAAGGCTGAAGAATACCAACAAAACCAACCCTATTAGGGCCCCTGCGGACGTGAACATATCCTAAAACCCTTCGTTCCAAAAGAGTAAGAAATGCCACCCCAACCAAAACAAAAATAATCAACAACAAAAACACAACAACAAAAAATAAAAAACCTAACATAACAAATACTACTTGTAAAATAAAATTTACATTGATAGATTCTAAATCCAGTGCACTTATCTGCCAAAATAGCATAACAGTTAATAAAATTCAACAACAACAAAATTATTCCAAATACCTGGTCCTCTCGTACTAAGGTAAAAAAAATACTTATAGATAGAAACCAACCTGGCTCACGCCGGTTTGAACTCAGATCATGTAAGATTTCAAAGGTCGAACAGACCCAATACAACTTTTAGCTCCTACACCAAAAATTCACCTTAATCCAACATCGAGGTCGCAAGCCCCCCTGCCGATAAGAACTCTCAAGGGGGATAACGCTGTTATCCCTAAGGTAATTTAATCTTATAATCAAAATAAATGGATCAAATAAATATAAATCAATATAACCAAAATAAAGAGGAGTTAAATCATTCCTCTCATCACCCCAACAAAACAAAAAGCCCACTTATCAAAAATCAAAACAAACAACCAATAAATAAATAAACAAAGTGTCAAACTCTATAGGGTCTTCTCGTCCCATAAAAACATTTAAGAATTTTAACTCAAAAACCAAATTCAATAAAACATTCAAATCTAAGACAGCTCGTGCCTCGTCAAGCCATTCATTCCAGATCACAATTAAAGAACTAATGATTATGCTACCTTTGCACGGTCAAAATACCGCGGCCCTTCAACACTAAAGTCAGCGGGCAGGCCATACTTCAAAAACTAACAAGAAAAGATGTTTTTGTTAAACAGGCGGACACAAATTTTGCCTAATTCCTTAAAAGAAATTAAACACAAATAAAAACAACACAACTAAACAAAATTTACTAATTCCACAATAATTACAATCCAATAAAAAATAAAGGAAACACTTCAATAAACAAAATAAATAAAACCAAAATAAAGAAAAAGAAAAATAAAACTTTAACATAATCAAATTGAAAATCACTATAAAATCCACAAAACCAAATTCAAATAAAAATTATAAAAATAAAATAAGGAGCTAATCCCCCTTAATCTTAACATCAAATAAAAATAAACAAACAACAGTAAAAATCTAAACAAGATGCACGAATTAAATTCGTTTCTTGAAAAACCAGAAACCACTAAAGACGAATAACATTTCACTACCAACAACCTATCCTTAATGCTAATGAAACAGCAACTAAAATAAGTCATTAACTCCTTTAAAATCGGGAAATAAAAATAAATAATAAAATTCAATGAACCCTGATACACAAGGTACGACAAAACAAGTCAGCTTCCAACAAAACAATACAAATAACCCTTACAGTACAAGTAAACTATCGTAAAAAAATTAAATCAAAAAAATACAACAACAAAATAATATTTTACCGAAACTCTTCCTAACCTAAGCTAAAACAGACAACAAGACAATCAATAATTCAGACCATGCCGAATTGCACGACAAAAAATTCAGCGTAAATGAAATCTCAACTAACAGAAATGATCTGAAATCACTCCAGCCGCACCTTCCGGTACAACCACTTTGTTACGACTTATCTCATTAAAAACAAACGAGAGCGACGGGCGATGTGTACATATCTTAGAACCAATTATCATGAAAACAATCTACAAAACATTACAATCAAATCCAATTTCATATCAATAATCTCAACCAACAATCCAAAAAACAAAGACCAATGTAATCCATCAATAACACTTAGAAACAAGCTGCACCTTGACCTGAAATAAACCAAAGTAAAGAAACCAGAAAATTAAAAACCCTAAAAGCATAATCAAATAAACGGCGGTATACAAACCATAGCAACTAAGTAAGGTCCAACGCGGACTATCGATAACGAGACAGATTCCTCTGAACGGAATAAGATACCGCCAAATTCTTTAAGTTTCAAGAACATAACTAATACTACTCCAGCACAAAAATTAACATCCTAAAATAATAGGGTATCTAATCCTAGTTTAAAAAAAGAATTTCATAGCCTCCAAATATAAAAATAAGGAAAACAACAAAAATAAAAATTTCACCCAACCAACCACCCAATATAAAACCAAACTAAACCAAATCATAAAACTACCAAGCCAAACATGTTCAACTGCATCCAAGGTATAACCGCGGCTGCTGGCACAAAATTTAACCGAAACTAAAATGCATTACTAACTACAAGCATACTTGATGAATAATAACAACTAATGAGAATTATTAAAACCAAACCCTACCGACCCATTTAGAGCCAAAGGACAAAACACGCACAAACTTACATATAGAGCAAACTAATAATGAACAAACGAGCAAGAATAAAACTCCTC